TTGCTCAAAGATAAGATCTTCATTTGTACATTTATCATATAGAAACCAAAATTTACGTCTATCATATATATTTCATTACATATTCCAACACTTGTGTTGTGATAAGAAAAAGAAAAATTCCACTCAGATCCGTTTGTCAAAGAATAGAATGAATAAGAAACATAACGAATTTGAAACCACTAAAAAAAGAAGATATAGGATAAATAATTAGAGAGTTAAACAGTCCTTTTGGGGATAGAGGGACTTGAACCCTCACGATTTCTAAAGTCGACGGATTTTCCTCTTACTATAAATTTCATTGTTGTCGGTATTGACATGTAGAATGGGACTCTATCTTTATTCTCGTCTGATTAATCAGTTCTTCAAAAAAGTCTATCAGACTATCATGGAGTGAATTTGATCAATTAATATAATATTCGATTCTTTTCTTTCTTCAACTTGGAATCGATTCACATCTTTGATTTTTCATATAAATATTAAAAAAAAATAGAGATTTTTTGTCTGTTTGGTCTAATCAATTGAAATAGTATTTCAGTACGTATACGTGTGTTCATCCTTGATCCTTTATTTTCTGAAGTTTCGATGGAAGGATCTCTTTACTAACGAAACCAAATCTTTACTAACGAAACGAAATGTCGTGAACTCCATTTGTTAGAACAGCTTCCGTTGAGTCTCTGCACCTATCCTTTTTTTTTGATTCTCCCTTTCTGAACTCTTCTTGGTTTTCGGAAAACAGGATTTGGCTCAGGATTGCCCATTGTTAATTCCAGGGTTTCTCTGAATTTGAAAGTTATCACTTGGTAGGTTTCCATACCAAGGCTCAATCCAATTAAGTCCGTAGCGTCTACCAATTTCGCCATATCCCCCCTCCCTTTTTTCTTTGAGATTAGAATCTCATTAGGATATTTTTTTTTTTCATTTCCATTATGAGAATTATGCCGGAATTGTTGAATTCCTTAGATACCGATTCCTATACCAAAAAAATGTTTCTTTCTATTTGTATTTTAGATACCCATATTTGGTCCAATCAGAAATGATTCTATCATGTCTGTATTTGCAATTCAATATACATGGATATATACCACATATATATAGATTTTAGATGCCTCTCCTTCTAGCGTTTTCTCATGCAATTTGGAATACTCGAAGGGTCGATTCTTCTTTTTCGTCTTAGTTTTAACCTTTCCGAAGGAATGTTTCATTATGATCGGAATTGGGCCTTTCCCTTTCTTTCATTTGTTTTTTTTATTCTTCTCTTTTTTCCTTAGAACAGATAGGCCCTATATAATATAACTAAAGAATAACATAACTAAAAATAACTAAAATGGGTGGAAATTTCTGATTTTTTTTGATTAAATAAAATTAAATAAAAAAGATTTATTAATTTAGAATAGCTAGACCTAATGGAATGGCTACAAGTAATCATTCTATTAACTTTGAATTTCATAATTGCAAATTCATTTAAAAAAGAATTCGAGTTATTTCTTATTATTCTATTCTATTTATTTTATTCTATTATTATTTATTATTATATATATTCTATATTAATATTATATATTAATTATTATATATTATTTATTATATATATTTATTTATTTATTATATATATATTATTTATTATTATTTAAATTTTATATAATGAAAAGAATATTAAATATCAATATATTTAAATATATTCAAATTCCAATTTGGAATTCTATTCATTTTATTCATTTTCGAATTTTAGATTCATATTCTTACTTTACTATATATTTCATATTTCATATATATTTTTAACTATATAATACTCTATTTAATTTAGATTAGATTTTGAATTTTATATTAAATTAATATTAAATATTAATTAATTATATTAATATTAAATAAAAATATTCCTATTTTCCTATTCATTTTTAATAAAAATTGATATTTTTTGAATTTAAAAAAGAAAATAAAATAATAATTAATTAATATTAAAATATTAATAATTAATAATATTAATATAATAATTTAATATTAAATAATTAAATAATTAATTGAAATATTAATTCAAATTAATTAATTTAATTAATTAATTTAAACTATAAACTTATAATATAATATAAACTTCTAAATTAATTCAAATAATCAAATTTGAATTCAAAAAAAAATAAAAATCTTACTATACTATTAAGATATTAAGATAAAGATAATGATCGTTAATAAAAATATAATTGATTGTTGAGAAACATAATATACTTAATAACTAGATTGAAATATATTCTATTAATACTTATCTTCAAATTGGTATGTCCTAGAATAAAAAAAATTGAATATTTACTTGAAGTTCTATATTCTTTTCTAGAATTCTATATTCTTTTCTATATTCATAGGAATTATGTTATCAATAGCTAAGAATAAAGAGTTAATAACTAAGATCTCAGTAGTTTATTAAATTCCTATGCATGCACAATTTCTGTTATGTGAGCCCGCTTAGCTCAGAGGTTAGAGCGTCGCATTTGTAATGCGATGGTCATCGGTT